TCTTATATTTTCCCGGAGTGCATTCTCCGGGTAATTTTTTTCCAAGATTCCTGTATATTACTTTCTAATCTCTTTTATTTCATGATCTTATTGGAAATAATGTAAAGACAATTTTTATTTGATATAGCTATTTGCGCAAGTATTTTACGATTAAGAAGTAATTGCCTCTTGTACAGATCATGTATTAATCTACTATAACTATAAGATAGTTCATTCTCACGAGTTACCGCATTTATCCGAGTGATCCACAAACGACGAAAATCTCTCTTTTTCCTGCCTCTATCTCGATGAGCGGAAACCAAGGCTTTCATTTTTTGTTGAGTAATAGTTCGAGTAAGTCTTGAATGAGCCCCTCGAAAGGTTGATGCAAATAAACGAATTTTTGTTCGACGTCTCCGAGCTATATATCCTCGTCTAACTCTGGTCATTGAATCAAATTAAACTTTAATGAATAACTAATTGACTTCTGTTCTTTCAGTCATTCTTTTCCCTTCTCCTAGTTGATTAATAACAAAACGGATTATTCCAATATATAAAATATAAATTCCAATGGCTTTTGCTGCTATGACCTTCCCAACCACAATTTTTTATTTCAGGTATTTCATTATTTCACTTGGAAATAAGAAATTCTACCGATACTAAACTAAATATAAAAAGTGATATAAAATAAATAGCGGGTTCCATCGTTTCTATGGTTACTTCTTAAACGGTGAGGCCCTTTCTATACACCGGAGCCCCTTTACTCATTTAATCAATGTTATTGGTAACTTGTACAGTTTACGCTCTTTGGCTCTACCCATGAATTATATAATAATAGGTCTTTTCACAATAAGAGCTATCCATACAGTGACGGCATTTAATTATGAAAGTTGGCTAGGTAGCTGACCCTGTTAGTCCGTTATTTCAAGAATAAGAGCATAATCCTTTTGCTTTTTAAATATAAGTCCCCCGCTTAGTGGATAACCATTTGATTTGCTACCAATGGGGGATTGCTTCTCATCCCAAATCGAGACGATTGGATTTGCACCAATGGAAACCATAAATTCCATACACAATAGAGGTATATAAGAAATCCTCATTTTTCGTTTAGATAGTAAGTAAATAGTGTTTTTCGATTCTATTCATTGATACTGGAAAAATTGTCTCGTTTCGTTTGTTCGAGCTCATGATCTGAACGAGTCGCACATACACCCTAGTACATGTTCCTCGGCGCTGAGGGCATCCTCTAAGAGCGGGAGATTTCGTAACATTTCTGATTGGCTGTCTTGTTTTTCTAATAAGTTGTTTAATAGTTGGCATGTTGAATCGTATATATTATAGAATTAGATAGAATGGGCTGGTTTAGATCGATCTTAACCTGATGATTATGAATTTTTTCTATTCAATATTAAATCATGGAAAATTGGAATTATGGTTTGAAATTCATGGATTTACACAAAATCCTCAGTATTTTCGACCGCTACAAGATCAACAATACCATAAGCTTGGGCTTCTGTTGCTGACATAAAAACATCCCTTTCCATGTCTTCAGATATAACCCATAAAGGGTTTCCCGTTCTTTGTACGTAAACCTTTGTGAGGGTTTCGCGAAGTTTTAGTAGTTCTTCCGCTTCCAGGATAAATTCCCCTGCTTGTGCCTCATAAAAAGAACTAGCAGGTTGGTGAATCATAACCCTGATGATATAACATCATGAAGGTTCTTCTATCTCGTACTCGTATGATTGGTCAAAAGGAAGGGATAAAAAATAACAAAAAGAAAAAAAAGATAGAATTGAACAACCGTACAGGCATTTTTTGTGCATTGCATACGGCTCTGCAATGGCATTTTATTTTCCCTTCTTTCTTTCCGTCGAAGAAAAAAATAAACAGAGGGGAGACAAAAAGAATCCATCCGATTCAGATTGTTGAATAATCCATTTACCACCCTTCCTTTCGTAGGAATTAAAAAAATACTATGATGGTTCTGTTGCTTTATATATTTATCTTATCTGTGATTTAGCAATCCCAAGGTTTTTTCTGATCCGATCAAAATAAGGAAAAAAGATCATTTTCTTACTCTTTCTTTTATTCTTTTATAAATAATATAAATACCACAAAGAAACTTTTCGTGTGTAAGAAAAATGGTTTGTGACGCTGAAATGGGTCTCTGACACATAATAGCAAAATAAGACCAAATCAAAAATAACCTTTGTTTCATACTACTATTTCGATACACAATTTTGTGTTATGAAAAAACAAAAAAGGTTTGGTTTGTTCATATCGAACTTTAAGTGCCATGCTATTATTACTTATTATTAATATTCGATATGGCGAAGGCATAGTTGTCTTTCTTTTTTCTTAAATAAAAACTCTCATTGGCGCCAAGCGTGAGGGAATGCTATACGTTTGGTAATTTCCCCCCCGACCAGAATGAAAGATCCCATTGAAGCGGCTAATCCCATGCAGATTGTATGTACATCTGGTGGTACAAACTGCATAGTATCATAAATAGCTATTCCTGGTATTACCCATCCTCCGGGGGAGTTTATAAACAAATAAAGATCCCTAGTATCATCCTCTATACTAAGATATACCATAAGACCAACAAGTTGATTCGAGATCTCGCTATCAACCTCTTGCCCTAAGAAAAGTAATCTTTCTCGATAAAGTCGGTTGATTAGGACAAAATTCTATCCCTTAGGAACCGTACATGCACCTTTGGATGCATACGGTTCAAAAAAAGTTGCGAAAAAAAAAATAATCAATGTGTCGATTCCAAACTATTTCTTTTTTTTGTAACAGCTTTTCGTTTTTTCTAATGAAGGGACTTGTTATCTCCTATTTTCAAGAAAAATGAATTCTTGCTCCCTTCCCTCGAGAAAAAAAAAGAAATTCACTGAACTTATTGAACTAACTTTTCATTGATGTATTATTTCATCGAGATTCAAATTCTGATGTTATTTTCTTGTTACTAAACGGGTCCCCTTTCCTTTTTTTTAGGTTCATGTTCTACTCCGGGTAAAGATCTGTCCAAATTCCATTTGCACATATAGGGCAAACGATATCAGTACCACTCATTTCTTTTTGCTAAGACTTCGTTTTTTCAACTTGTTTCATGTCTTCGGCCAAACTAAGGTATTCGATATATTTACCATGCTACTCCATCAATTGGTAGTTTGAGATAACTCCTATGGTATAAAAATCATTTATGATACAAGTGGTAATCATATATATTACCAATTAATTTGGTATTTTCTGAACAGAGCCTGGATACTTTATTGTTACAAGCCAACCATAAATCAATCCTTCTAATTGAAATTATTTATTCCCCAAAAAAATGGACCTAATTGTACTTCGCGCTCCGAATTATTGATGGTTCAATCAATCTTTCTTGGGCGAAACATAAGATATCTCGGTCGGGGGAGAGAACGGGTGAATCCCATATGACCCGATATGTCTGACAAGTCGCACTATACGTCAACCCAAACTGCATCTTCCTCTCCAGGACTCCGAAAAGGTACTTTTGGAACACCAATGGGCATTAAATTAAAGAAAAAATTTAAGTACTTTACTTTGATTTGAAAACGTAATAATGAGTTTATTTTCTTCATAATTTTATTTGATTTCTGTTTATTCTATTTTATATATGGATTTTATACATAATTGCAAGGTTCATATAATCGAGGAAGACAGAATAACTAAATAAAAATTTTTACGAATGGGTTGCTTGAAGGATGAACAAGTATTTATGCACTCGTTCCCCAAAAATTAGCCAAGCCCCCATTGCGTATTGCTACTTATTGGGTATAGAATAGATCTGCTTCTATTTGTTCCTACGAACAGAATTGTTCCATTATTTCGAATGGAACAGAATAAATATTAACCCTTGCTCATAGATAATCTACTGAAAGGGTTAGATACTTTAGGTACTATAGTATATATAGTTTCGTTTTTTCCAATGCGATAAAGTTACATAGTGTCTATTTATCTTTGATAAAGAGGTATTTCCATGGGTTTGCCTTGGTATCGTGTTCATACTGTTGTATTGAATGATCCCGGTCGGTTGCTTTCTGTCCATATAATGCATACAGCTTTAGTTTCTGGTTGGGCCGGTTCAATGGCTCTATATGAATTAGCGGTTTTTGATCCTTCTGACCCTGTTCTTGATCCAATGTGGAGACAGGGTATGTTCGTTATACCCTTCATGACTCGTTTAGGAATAACCAACTCATGGGGTGGTTGGAGTATTACAGGAGGGACTATAACGAATCCGGGTATTTGGAGTTACGAAGGTGTAGCAGGGGCACATATTGTGTTTTCAGGTTTGTGCTTTTTAGCAGCTATCTGGCATTGGGTGTATTGGGACTTAGAAATATTCTGTGATGAACGTACAGGAAAACCATCTTTGGATTTGCCAAAAATCTTTGGAATTCATTTATTTCTCTCAGGAGTGGCTTGCTTCGGTTTTGGTGCATTTCATGTAACAGGTTTGTATGGTCCTGGAATATGGGTATCGGATCCTTATGGACTAACTGGAAAAGTACAATCTGTAAACCCGGCATGGGGCGCGGAAGGTTTTGATCCTTTTGTTCCGGGAGGGATAGCTTCTCATCATATTGCAGCAGGGACATTGGGCATATTAGCGGGCCTATTCCATCTTAGTGTCCGTCCGCCTCAACGTTTATACAAAGGATTACGTATGGGAAATATAGAAACCGTACTTTCCAGTAGTATCGCTGCTGTTTTTTTTGCAGCTTTCATTGTTGCTGGAACTATGTGGTATGGTTCAGCAACTACACCGATCGAATTATTTGGTCCCACTCGTTATCAGTGGGATCAGGGATATTTTCAGCAAGAAATATATAGAAGAGTTGGCGCTGGGCTAGCTGAAAATCTTAGTTTATCAGAAGCTTGGTCTAAAATTCCCGAAAAATTAGCTTTTTATGATTACATTGGTAATAATCCTGCAAAGGGAGGATTATTCAGAGCGGGCTCAATGGACAACGGGGATGGAATAGCCGTTGGATGGTTAGGACACCCTATTTTTAGAGATAAAGAAGGACATGAGCTTTTTGTACGTCGTATGCCTACTTTTTTTGAAACATTTCCGGTAGTTTTGGTAGATGGAGACGGAATTGTGAGGGCCGATGTTCCTTTTAGAAGGGCGGAATCAAAGTATAGTGTTGAACAGGTAGGTGTAACTGTTGAGTTCTATGGTGGGGAACTCAATGGAGTCAGTTATAGTGATCCCGCTACTGTCAAAAAATATGCTAGACGCGCTCAATTAGGTGAAATTTTTGAGCTGGACCGCGCTACTTTGAAATCTGATGGCGTTTTTCGTAGCAGTCCAAGGGGTTGGTTCACTTTTGGGCACGCTACGTTTGCTTTGCTCTTCTTTTTTGGGCACATTTGGCATGGCGCTAGAACCTTGTTCCGAGATGTTTTTGCTGGTATTGATCCGGATTTGGACGCTCAAGTCGAATTTGGAACATTCCAAAAACTTGGGGATCCAACTACAAAGAGACAGGCAGTCTGATACAATATACTTCTGGCCTATATTTTATTTTTTTATTTTACATAAATAATAAATTTACATAAATAATAAATAAAGTATAAAGTTCCAGGTAAATTTGGAATCGCCATTTTTTTTTGACTCTTTCTCCTTTCTTTATCTGGTAAACGACCCCATCCCAAATAAATAGGTGTGGAAGCTATAATTGTAAACCACGATCGAATCCATGGAAGCATTGGTTTATACATTTCTGTTAGTCTCTACTTTAGGGATAATTTTTTTCGCTATCTTTTTTCGAGAACCGCCTAAAGTTCCGACTAAAAAATGAAATAAGTTTTGATTATCTCAATTGAAGTAGCGAGGCTCCAATATTGGGAGCCTCGCTACTTCAATCAACTAGTCCCCGTGTTCCTCGAATGGATCTCTTAGTTGTTGAGAGGGTTGCCCAAAAGCAGTATATAAGGCGTACCCAGTAAAGCTTACAAGTAAACCAGATATGGAGATGGCGACTAGGGTTGCTGTTTCCATTATTAGATAATTTCAAGATCACAACGGATCTACAACTACAATAAGATCATTTATTTACAACTACAACAGAATAGTATACAAAGTCAACAGATCTCAACCAATGAAATAGGATTTATGGCTACACAAACCGTTGATGAGGGCAATTCTAGGTCTGGACCAAGACGAACTGTTATAGGAGATTTATTGAAACCGTTGAATTCGGAATATGGTAAAGTAGCTCCGGGCTGGGGGACTACTCCCTTTATGGGAGTCGCGATGGCTCTATTTGCAATATTCCTATCTATTATTTTGGAGATTTATAATTCTTCCGTTTTATTGGATGGAATTTCAATGAATTAGGTTTATAAGAGTTATGAAGTCCCATTTTTTCGATTAAAAAATTTTAATTTTAAATTTACTAGAACTCGGATTTCTAGGACATTCTGGTAGTTCGATCGTGGAATTCCTTTGTTTCGGCATTTCCGGAATATGAGTGTGTGACTTGTTATAATTGATCCTATTGATAGTACAGAGAATGGGTCTGTCATCTTGATAGAGATGATTCTACCTCGTCGGATATTTATGTTAGTATCTGGAGCACGGAAAGAGTATATAGAATAGATCAAGAAAAGAAATATTTGAACTATGATTCATACCTACTATTTATTCAGACCTCGTAATCGGACTCAAAAAAATTAAGAAAAGGGAAGGGGATTTCCTAAATCAAACAATTTTTTTCTTCAAAATAATTTGACTGAAGAATAACTTTTCTCTGAATTTTGTTGAGTTATTACATTTATCCTAGTCATTGAATAAGTGATGATCAAATGGTTCTTACTCAGAGAACCTTTGAGCTTAGTCTGTGGCTGTATTAAATATCATCGTGGTTATAGTATGAATCCGAAGTTTCAATTGATTCATAGGGTCTCAACAAGAGAATTCCTATCAAAACAATAGTCAATTTAACTTACACAAAAAACAACAAATAACAAATAAATAAACAAAATAGAGGAAAAGAAGACTCAAGAGGCCTGTAACAATATAAAGAAAAACATACGAGCTGACTTGATATTGGCATTATCATCACAAAGAAAAGATTCCGGGTTTTTATTTCTTCGTATCTTTGGGACAGATTGAATCAAGTGTCTAATAAGTTTCCAATTTTCTATTACATATCCGTTGAAATCAGTATTTGCGTGTTTCTGCTTGAGCCGTACGAGATGAAATTTTCATATACGGTTCTCAGAGGGGGAGTCTCCTTGTTTTACCTATCTCAATAAAGTATATGATTGGTTCGAAGAACGTCTAGAGATTCAGGCGATTGCAGATGATATAACTAGTAAATATGTTCCTCCTCATGTCAACATATTTTATTGTCTAGGGGGTATCACACTCACTTGTTTTTTAGTACAAGTAGCTACGGGTTTTGCTATGACTTTTTACTACCGCCCAACCGTTACAGAGGCTTTTTCCTCTGTTCAATACATAATGACTGAGGCCAA